AACGTATTGTTATGAGGTATATCAAGGTTTAGTCTCTGATTTATATTTAGTCGACCAATCCTTCCTAATTCACATCTTTGTTGAAAGAATTTCTTTTGTAATTCCTTACATAAGGATTCAGAAAATACCGGATCTCCGCCTACACAAGTAAATTGTTGATAAAACTCCAAAATGGCATTTTCCTTTGACCCAATTTTCCTTTTCTCCTTATCATTCAGGAAAGACAAGAAAATTTCAGGGTAGCACACATTTTCTATAATTTCTTTTAGATTCGAACCCATAGCTGATGATAGAACTAGAATAGATATTTTCTGTTTCCTACTCACACGAGCCCATATCCTTGCTTTTCTATCAATCTCTAATTCTACTCTTCCGCCCCAATCGGATATTATAGTACCGGTATATACCGAAATTCCGTTATGGTCCAATTCTGACCGGTAATAGATACCTGGGCTTTGCAATATTTGATTAATTACAATTCTGTATATTCCATTTACTATAGAAGTTCCCGAGGAATTCATTAGAGGAATATTTCCAATAAAAATTGTTTGTTCTTGCATATCCCTAATGTTTTTCCAAATTAATCCTGCGGATACATATAATTCAGAAGAATATGTGAGTGATTCATATATAGCATCTCTTTCTTTTATTAAAGGTTCTACTAATTGATAAGTTTCGACAAATAATTGAAATTCAATTTCTTGATCTGTGTCTTCAATTTTTGGAAATTTATTAAGTTCTTCTGTTAAGCCCTCATCAATAAACCTACAAAATCCTTTAAATTGTATCTGATTAAATCCCGGTATTGTAGACATTCCCTCATTTCCATCCCCAAGCATTTTGAATTTCTCCATTTAGTGAAAAAAAATTCCATTATTGGATCGTTCTTTAAATTCAATTATATAGATCGTCCGGCAATGATGAAATTTCTATTCTGTTTACAGAATCACATAAAATTTTATTTAACTCCATATATGACTATGGTATGGAATGTATGAAATGCGCATAAACAGAGAAATAAAGAGAATTTTATACTCAAATTGGAATTTGTAACAGATACAACTGGGAAATAGTTGCGAAATTCCACTTAACTTTAACTTAGACTTATGAAATTTTGTTTTGTATAACAAAACAAAAAATGATTCAATTTCTACCACATTCAATTTTCTCCCACTATTATGATATTACATATTCCAATACAATTAAATATCAGTAAAATAAATAAAATATTTAAAGTATTCGGGATTTGATCTCTTCGATGAGATAAAGAAGCCCAATAATCCGAAACAATATTCAAGTTGATTATTTTAGTTTTAGTACTTAACTTATTTTATTTTCGTGTATTTCATTTTTTAGTTAAAGAAAAAATGATTCGCACAGAAGAGTTTTTTATCTATTTTTTTTATTTTATAATAGAATTCGTATAATATGTTGAAGTGCAGAAGAAGGCTTTATTAAAGATATGTGGATATAATGATCTATATATACGATATATATCTCTCTTTTTATTGCAGTTTTATTGTGGACAGCACATGTCGTGCTCTAGAAAAATTTCCAATAGGAATCATAGACAGATAAGATATCCGATTAGATTAGCTATTCGTGTAAAAATAACTTTTCTGGGGTTTACATATACTTATAATTGTTGTTATAATTGAAATTGAGAAGTATTTTTTTTTAAGGAAAAATTGAGATTCAAATTCAAATCTAAGAATCGTTCATGAATTCACAGTCAATAGTTAATGGTTCAAATTTGTCCGGAATTATGGACTGAAAATTCAAATTTCGTTTTTCCTTTCAATAGTCAATAGAAAGAAGATAATGTGTGTTTCGCCATACTATAACAAAATGAATCGAAGGGCTGGATACAATCCAAAAAAGGAAGGTATTCTTTTTTTGTTATTTTAGGAAGGGGATTAAGATTAAAAAAGTGGGATTCAAGATGCAAGTAAAAGAGAGGTTTACTACAAAAAGGGTATTTTAGTCTATTTTCGACCGCCTTGGCGGCATGGCCGAGTGGTAAGGCGGGGGACTGCAAATCCTTTTTCCCCAGTTCAAATCCGGGTGTCGCCTGATCAAAAAAAAGCGCTAAATATCTTATTCCGTTTTACTTTTACTGATATATTCAATTTAGAGAAGTATGCATAGGAAAAGGACTCTTGATACTTTCTTGCTTGATTCTATAGGTTTCTATTTTTGATTTAATGAAGAGCAATAAGACTGGTTTTTATTATTCTTCTTCTTGCATCTTAGTAAGACTTTCAAAAGCGTTGCTGCAGAGTTTCTTTGTGTTTAATCTTTCCCCGTTCCATAAACAATCATCCAAGAACTTCTTACACTTACCTACTTTGGATTTTTTTTATTGTTTCATCTTCATTAAAGTAAAGGTATTGGACAAAATACTTTTTTTGACTCTACGCTAGCGATTCTACTATTATTAGTGAACAATAATGGAAAAATTTCGTCATATTCATATAGATAAGGGACATAATTCACATGGATATAGTAAGTCTCGCTTGGGCTGCTTTAATGGTAGTCTTTACATTTTCCCTTTCACTCGTAGTATGGGGAAGAAGTGGACTATAGGGGTACTACTAATTGAGTTGAGAAATGGAATTATATTAATTGATCGTTCTCGAAAAACTTTTCAATTAAATTGAATTTATTTAAAGAATTGAATTCAAAATATCTTAATTTCAAAATTATATTAGATTCGAGTGGAGTAATTTATTCTAGAAATAATAAAAAAATATCTGAATAATACCCTTAGTAATCATAATCAAACAGATATTTTAATGATTTCCACGTTCATATTTTGAAAGTAAAAGGAATACCAATTTCCTATCATTAAACCGACTCTTACTAGAGTTCTATATGGACAATGAAAACAGCACAACCCTTTTTACTTTTTATTTGTTTCTGTTCAAAGTCAAAGAGAAAAGAGAGTAATTATTTATATTAGTTATTAAAAGTTATTTTTTTTTGATGGGAAATAAGATAGAGATATTGGTTCTTCAACGGTATACTAAGATATTTTCTTGAAGAAATCACATACTGCGCACTTAAGGCTTAGTTTAGTATTTATTTGATTATTTGAGAAATACAATTCATATTATATTTTTTCTACTTTATTGACTTGACTCGGTTGATATCATGATTCCAAGATTAAAAATCGGCGGGGTTTACTAATCTGTTTAGTCAACATATAAAAATCAAAAAAAGTTTTTATAAAACTCCTTTCCTTAGATAATCTATCATATCAATTGCTCAATCAATTACTTCTTTGGAATGCTAAAAAATGGGTGGGTTTTCCTTTATTAATATAGTTTCAAACTATTTTTTTATAGATATATTAAATTATATCTATATTAAATAATTTCGGGATTCATATTCATATTGAAAATAATCTGAAATCTAGGGATAGGAATTAGAATCCTAAGAGTAAAAGTCAGAGGCGCCTTTCAACTATTTCAGATTAATTGGAATTAACACAAATCAACGAAAAAATTGAGACTTTATTTATATGTCATTTATATGACATATAGATAATGGATATCCAGATATATACATATGAAGACGAGATCCGGTAGTATGGTAGAAAGAAATCTAGATTTCTTTCTACCATACTACCGGATCTCATAGAATACTGCTGATTTTAGTCCGCTTCTTTCCTTTCACAAAATAGGAATCCTTATTTTTGTTTAATTATTGATATTAATTAAGAACTAAGAAGTCAAGGGAGGTCATTCAAATTAATTAGTTTGACTAATAGTTTTTACGTATATTATAAGTAAAAAAGCAGTAGGAACTAGAATAAACAGTGCAGTAGCAATAAATGCGAGAATATTTACTTCCATAATTTCATCCTTTCATTTTTCTAGACTTCACACAATAACTCGGGATTTAATCCCATAGAGATGATAAATCTTTCGTCTCTAAATTCAATGGGATGAATTTCATCTCGATGATATCGAATCGGATCAATATCATGAATAACAATATCTTAGTTATCAAATCGCTTCGTTGTCGAGAATTAAATAGTATAACATAGAAAGATCTTTTATCCATATTGAATCAAAAAAAGGATTCCTGATCCACCAATGAAATCGAAAATTTCTTTACTTGATTATTTTATTTTGATTTATTATTCTTTTACATTTTTTCTTTTGTATAATGGCTTCCTTATACAATCAGTATTATCTAACTGCCCTTAACTTACATTGGTTACAAACAAACCCAAACAAACAATAGAAGCAAAAAAGGGAAGGAGAGTTAAGTTCTAAACTCCTTTTTGTTAATAATCTAATCTTATTGAAAAACAAAAAGATTTGATAAAGACAAGTTAGAGTATAAAAAAAAGATCGAATATACTACCGAATTCACTTCTTTTATTTTAGAGTTTGTTTTTTCTTCAGCAGAAATCCTTAAACCTAAAAAAGATTATTCATTTCCCTCTCTAAGGGGGATCCTTTTTTGTCTTTATTTTATAAAGATCCTTTTTCTTGGATTAGTAATGGGAATGGGATGCATATAATATATAAAAACTTCAGTGTAAATTTTGAATGAGATAAATTATTTCAAATTAAAATTAGTAATTAAGGTTACACAAAATCGGATCCAAAAAAGAAGATACTTTTTTTCTAATTAAAAAGATTTCATCAAAAAAATGGAATTCATTTTGTATCGTACAAATAAAAATTACATTTGGGCATATGTTACCGAGAAAGCTATGGCACTCGATTCAATTTTGGACTGGGGTCGGGAGTAATCAAAAAAGCCAAACTCGGTGGGGTATCTCTTGAAATCCGGAATATGACATTCCTAATAATTGTACTAATCTACATAGGTCTTTATCCATCAGTACTAGGTGAAGAAATGGAAATTTTTATATTTGCTTTGATGAAAACGAAAATAAATCGAATAAATATAATAAATAGAAATTAAAGACCTCCTTTGGGAATGAAATTCTTCTATATTATTCTCCTTTTCCAGAAAATGGAGAGATTAATTGACAGTTTTATTGGATTTTTTTTATTGGATTGGTTTGTATCCATCGGGATTGACGGGGCTCGAACCCGCAGCTTCCGCCTTGACAGGGCGGTGCTCTTACCAATTGAACTACAATCCCAGAGAAATGAAATAAAGTTACAATCTACATATTTTTATGATTTATGGTTTCATTCAAACCCTTTCTATTGACTATTCTGATTTTAGATTGGAATCGCCGCGTTGTACCATAGACGCGAGTGGTATATTGATATCCACATGGATATATACTAAGGACACAAATTACTAGTCATCTTTTTCTTATTTCAAATCAAAAGAAAATTCATTGATAATGAATTTTCTTTCAACGAAAAAGGGTACTTTTTCCATTACTCTTTAATCTTAAATTTTCTAGTTCCAAATCCTAATATGAATCTAGATTATCCACAAGATCAAAATTTGTGGGAAAAAAAGCAAATAAAATCAAAGAACTAACAAGCCGAGAGAAATATCAGAATTTTTACTTTTTTTTCGTATCAGGCATTTAGAAAGAGCAGAGCCCGGGAGTTATATCATTTCATGGCGGATCTGTGAATTATTGGGCCGAGCTGGATTTGAACCAGCGTAGACATATTGCCAACGAATTTACAGTCCGTCCCCATTAACCGCTCGGGCATCGACCCAGGAAGAATAAATTCTAGATTTATAGATATAGATTTAGTAAGAATTCCCGATCAACTTCCTTTCGTAATACCCTACCCCCAGGGGAAGTCGAATCCCCGTTACCTCCTTGAAAGAGAGATGTCCTGAACCGCTAGACGATGGGGGCACGTTTACCTGACCATCAGCATACTATGCTCATAATATCAATAGTTTTTTGAAATTGTCAATATAACTAAATGGTAAGACTCGATTCGAAAGATTTTTCCGTCTTTTATATGATTCCATAGAATTTTTTGATTTGTGATTTAGATTCATGAATCATTCATTCTAATTGCCATTATTCATTTTAATTAGAATATAAAGATAAAAGAAAAAATTAAATAGAAATTAAGAATAAAAATAATATGAAAGATTCTTTCAGGAAATTAATTGGTCCGCCGAAACAGAGGGCTTAATCCCATTTCTTCGCTTTGATTCATTGATTCATCATTCCGTTCCGTTGTTTGTTAAGATAGATAGGCATATCTATATCTGACTCTAAACCGGTAAATTAAGAAATGAAAAATCCACAAATCTGAGAAATGAGAAGATGGATAAGTATCGACAAGTTATCAATTTTTTAATAATTTGGTTCGGGAGACAAATAGAATCTTTTCATCAGTGATTCGATGAAATATCATGGATTTGTATTGAATTCTTAGTTACATGTATCAATCAAATGAATTTGGTTATGATCGCGGTCAGGTCAATTCAAAACAAAGGGGTTCCGTTTTGAAACAATTCATTGCATTGATCAAATTCAATATCAATAAACCTTTTTTACCCATTTTTACTATATTCACTAGTTTAGTCTAAATCCACACTCACTAGGTAGATCAAATTTCTCGTTTATGAATCAATTATTATACTATAGGTTTGTTTACTTCATTTATTTACTTTAATTTTATTATATAGTTAAATATACTTCATAAATATACTTAATTATATTATATTTATATTCTTTCTATATATTATATATATATTATCATATATATTTTATCATATATATTATCTTTTAATATATTTTATATATATATATTATAATTATATATTTTTTATGTATATTAACTTTATGATTTGGAGTCTATTTCCATAGATATATCTTACCTGTATGCTGGCTCAATTCAGGAATTGAATCAAATGAGCCCCTTTAACTCAGTGGTAGAGTAACGCCATGGTAAGGCGTAAGTCATCGGTTCAAATCTGATAAGGGGCTTCTTTCTTGCTTTGACCTTTTTTTCATAAAACTCCAGCGACAGTATTCTTACTTTGAAGAGAGAATTGGGATATTGTTGATATTTGTAATAAACAAAGTAAGAAACTCTACTCTAAATAATAAATTTTAAAATTCAAGCAATTAGAAATTCTAAATAACTTAGAATTAGAATAAAATTAAGTTAATATTCTAATGATTTGATTTATAGCATAGTAATTTTATTTTAGTTAGAAATTAGAAAGTTGAACACTATATTCATTATATTTATTTCATTATATTTATTATATATTATACTTTATATTATAATATTATATTATAGTATTATACTAATTCTATTTATTATATTTATACTAAATAATGATAAGTTGGTTCTTAATCGCCAAATTTTCCTATTTGATATTAGTCCAACCAAATCAATTGTAAAGATTAGATTCTAAATTAACAAGGGAAAAAGTAAGTGGACCTAACCCATTGAATCATAACTTTATCTACTATTCTGATATTAAAATTCTGATATTAAAATTGGATATAGATGAATTGGAACAGTGAATCAACCCACCCTTTTCATTCATTATTCATATTTCTTTCGGCTTCGA